ATCCTTTTTCCCCAGTTCAAATCCGGGTGTCGCCTGATCAACAAAAAACTCAAAATCTCTTCTTCGCTTCGGTTCTACTGATATAACTCGCAGAATTCTTCCCCGGTAGAAGCAGAGGAAACAGGCTGTTAAGACTTTTTTGTTTGATTCTAAGCATGTGGTCTGAATCTTTTCTAAACAAAAAGATTGTGAATCCTCGTTCGCATCTCGAATTCAAGGAAATAGTAAAATCTACTGGTACAGGGGCTCTCAAGACTTCATGACTCCCTTCTATTACTAAGGGAGTGTCTAATGACTGGATCTTGAATCAGATTGTAGAGCCTGATATGAAATCAGATTCAATTAATAGTTTTGGAAAGGGGTGGAAGTTGCTTTATATACGACGGACTCGCCAGAATCTCTGAGTGCTCGGGTATTATTAGATTGGATGGATAATTTTCTTTTATAGAAAAGGGGCAAAAAGAAAGAATTTCTTTTCGGCAACCCCTAGTCAAGCCCTCTGTTTCACAGCGATAATCGCGAAGGGGGGTACCGGATTAGATCAAATGGAGAAATAGAGGTCTGTAATAGATAGTGATTTCTCTTTTTTAGAGATTTCTCCCTTTACTGTTTTTACTTACGATGGTCAACAAAACAAAAAAACAGGCCTTATTATTCCTACATGTTCCCATTCCCGTGGGATGTTACTACGTATTTTGCTTGTGTTTAATCTTTCCCAATTCGAAATCATAATCGATTTATTGGATTGGTTTCTCAATAGTGTTCGGTCAGAATCCCGTTTTGACTCTGTGCCATTGATTCCACTATTATTAGTGAGGAATATATTATTAGTGAGGAATAATGGAATAATTCCTTCGTATTTATAGAGATAGGGGACATAATTCACATGGATATAGTAAGTCTCGCTTGGGCTGCTTTAATGGTAGTCTTTACATTTTCCCTTTCACTCGTAGTGTGGGGAAGAAGTGGGCTCTAGAAGTACTACTAATTGAGTTGAGGAATCAAACCGTATCAATTGTTTTATAGATTGTTCTGCAACGCGTTTTGAACTATTTTAAATAACTATCTATGAATTTCGAATCCCATTGGACTCCAATGGAGTAATTTATGATATGAATCATACTCTTTCAATCAAAGAGATATTTCAGTGATTCCCGTGTTTATATTTCGAAAAGAAAAGGATTCAGAGAATTGGAAATTGATTCCAACCTAAAATTCTTCCGAAATTTCAATCAATGGAATGAGTTCTTACTATCTTTATAGATGGATACTGAGGAAAACTGGACTTTTTTTTATTTCGTTCCCTCTTTACTGTTCAAAGAAGAAGTCCTTTTGTTAAGTGTATACGCACTTTCTATGAGAAATGATATAGAGATCATGGTTGTCTAACGAGAGACTATGGACTAATAAGATCTTGGCTGGGCCGAGTCACATATTGGGCATTTACGGCTTGGTTTCTAATTTAAGAAAGGCACTTTAGGCTTTATCGACTTATTTACGGTTCGGGCGTTAAAAATAGGTGAGGTTTCCTCTTCCTTATTAGTAAAAGGAAAGGGATTAGAATCTTAAGATAAGAATTATTTCAGATTGATCGGAACAAATAGATCTAGCAAATTGGGTGGTATGTCAATTCCATACAATATATGGAATTAATATACACATATATGAAGAGAATATTGTAGATTGATCTATAGAAATTCAAGCCTTTATCTTTATTCTAGATTACAACTTTATAGACTAAGAGATAGATAGTAAGAAAAAAAGATGCATCTATTTCTTTCTTACTATCTATCTCTTAGAATTATAGTCCGCTCATTTCATTTAAGTTAAGACGCGAAATTGGAATCCTTTTCATTTGACTTCGTCAATTTTTGATAAGAACTCAGAAGGAAAGTTTCATTCAAAGGAATTAATCATTTTGACTGACTGTTTTTACATAAATGATAAGTAGAAAGGCGGTAGGAATTAGAATGAATAGCGCAGTAGCAATAAATGCAAGAATATTTACTTCCATAATCTCATCGGTTTTTTTACTTCGCAATAACTCGGGATTTAATCCCCTAGAGATGATAAATCTTTCGTCTGTAAATTCAATGAATGAATTAGCTCTCGATAATCTTGAATCGGATCAATATCATGAATAACAATATCTGATCTATGAAATCAACTCGTCGTCGAGACTTGAATAGTATAACATAGGAAGTTCTTTTATCCATACCGAATCAAAATTTAGATTCCTGACCCAATCAATCCAAAATGCCTTTATTTCGAATCCCTTTCTTTGTTTTTTCGATAACCTACCTTGCGTCTTCCTTGTACAATCATCTGATGAAGGATCATCAGATTGCCTTTCCACTTCGATTAGTCACATAGTTACAAACCTAAACACAGAATACAAGCGAAATGAAAAAAAATAGTTAAGTTAGAAACTCCTTTTTTACTGTGATTTTTTGGAAGACAAAAAGGTTTGATAAAGATGAGGCCGGTAAAGTAAAAAAGA